GTTCGCTAGTTGTATGTGTAATTTTTTGTTTGCAGTACGGGTTTTGGGGTTGTTGTGCTTATTTCTTTGTGGTTTGTGTAAAGTTTGGTGGTCTGATGGTAATTTGTTCGTGTGTGTGTATATATAATAATATGAGACTCTATTCCAAATACAACTATTCTATACGTCGTATCATTGATTATCCAGGTAGATTTATATAAACAATACAATCTTATTTAGATGCAATTAACAGTATAGCGGGTATAGCTACCTAATAGAAGAGGAAAAAGGTATTAAATATTCAACACTTATATTAATATAATCGTCAACATATAGAGTATATCTATTTAAGATAAGCAATTTTATTATTATTACATAAAAAAAATGGAATTTTATGTATAATGAAAAGTTACCAATAAATAGAATTAATGGTTAATTTTCATCTTATATGTGTAAAATAAGATAGAATTTTATGTATAATGAAGAATTACCAATAAATAGAATTAATGGTTAATTTTCATCTTATATGTGTAAAATCTTAATTTAAATTAAGATTTATGTATCAACTAACTAGTGATCCAACAATACTAAACTTATCTAATTTTAAAGAAAAGATAAGTTTAGTATTGTTGGATCACTAGCCAAGATCCAAAGTTATAGTAGCTGTCTAGAAGTTGCTAGTTGTATGTGTAATTTTTTGTTTGCAGTACGGGTTTTGGGGTTGTTGTGCTTATTTCTTTGTGGTTTGTGTAAAGTTTGGTGGTCTGATGGTAATTTGTTCGTGTGTATCTTGTGGTTTATCTTGCTTTGTGTTTTTGTTTCTGGGTTTATTTATTAGTAGTTTAGTTTTTTGTACCATATTGGGTTTATTGGTGGTTAAAAGAGGTATTGGGGGTAAATACTAGTAGGGTTGTAAGGCTAAGGTTTAGGCTATCTCCTTTGGTGCGTTTAATTGGGGGTTGGTTTATTATTGGCTGTTTTGTTTCAAAGGTTTCTTTACAAGTGAGTTACTTGTGGTTTATCTTGCTTTGTGTTTTTGTTTCTGGGTTTATTTATTAGTAGTTTAGTTTTTTGTACCATATTGGGGTTCTCCTATTAAGGAGAGAGAGTTTTATTCTTGCTTTTTCATTCAGTTTTTGCTTGTTCTATATGTAAGTTTTTGCGTGGTTTGCTCTTATTTTTCTAAATGGGGTTTGAGTTTTAATTTTTATCTTCATTAGTTGTTGTTAGTTGGTCAATTATTTTTGTTTCTAGCAATTCATTTTAGTTTCGGTTAAATTTTGTGCCAGCAGCCGCGGTTATACCTTGGAGGCTTTTGAATGTGTTTGGTTTGGTAGTTTTATGTTTGTATTATTGATTTTTTTTGTTTTGTTTGTTAGGTGAAATTTTTATTTTTAAAAGGTTTGTTTATTTTTCTTTTGGAGGCTATGAAACTCTTATTTTAGACTAGGATTAGATACCCTATTATTTTTGAGTGTTAAAGTTTTGTGCTTGAGTAGTATTAGTTATGTTCTTGAAACTTAAAGAATTTGGCGGTATCTTACTCCATTCAGAGGAATCTGTCTCGTTATCGATAGTCCGCGTTGGACCTTACTTGGTTTTTAATTGTTTGTATACCGCCGTTTATTGATTATCTTTTTAGAGGTTTATAATTTTCTTGTTTCTTTATTTTGATTTATTTCAGGTCAAGGTGCAGCTTTTTCTAAGTGGTATGATGGATTACAATGTTATTTGTTGCTTGGATTGTGTGTTTTAATACATGTATGAAATTGGATTTGGTTGTAATGTTTTGTAGATTGTTTTCGTGATAATTGGTTCTGAGATATGTACACATCGCCCGTCGCTCTCGTTTGTTTTTGTTAATGAGATAAGTCGTAACAAAGTGGCTGTACCGGAAGGTGCGGCTGGAATGATTCAGATCATTTCTATTAGTTGAGTTTTCATTTACGCTGAATTGTTTTGTCGTGCGATTCGACATGGTCTGATTTTGTTTTCTTTCTTGCTTTAAAAAGGTTGATGTTAATTTTTTTTATTGAAGTATCATTTTTGTTGTTGTAGTTTTTTGATTTGATTTTTTTTGCGATAGTTTATTTGTACTGTGGGGGGTTGTTAGTTTATTTTTGGAAGTTGATTTTGTTTGTTGTACCTTGTGTATCAGGGTTTATTGAATTTTATTATTTATTTTTATTTCCCGATTTTAAAGGAGTTAATGGTTTATTTTAGTTACTGTTTCATCAGTATTAATAATGTTCTGTTGGTAGTGAAATGTTAGTCGTCTTTGGTGGTTTCTGGTTTTCCAAGAAATGAATTTAATTCATGCGTCTTATTTATATTTTATCATTTATTTATTTATTTGTTTATTTGGCGTTAAGATTGAGGGGGATTAGCTCTTTGTTTTATTTTTATAATTTTTGTTTATTTTTAGTTTTGTGGATTTTATGTTGATTTTCAATTTGATTATGTTAAAATTTTATTTTTTCTTTTTTCTATTTTTGTTGATTTATTTTTTTATTGGAATGTTTTCTTTATTTTTTTTTGTTTAGTAATTATTGTGGAATTAGTAAATTTTTGTTTTTGTGTTGTTTGTTAGGTGTTAATTTCTTTTAAGGAATTAGGCAAATATTTCATGTCCGCCTGTTTAACAAAAACATCTTTTCTTGTTAGTTTTTGAAGTATGGCCTGCCCACTGATTTTTTATTGAAGGGCCGCGGTATTTTGACCGTGCAAAGGTAGCATAATCATTAGTTCTTTAATTGTGATCTGGTATGAATGGCTTGACGAGGCATGGGCTGTCTTAGAGTTTTGGATTGTTTTATTGAACTTGGTTTTTGAGTTAGAATTCTTAGATGTTTTTATGGGACGAGAAGACCCTATAGAGTTTGACATATATTATAGTTTTGTTTGGTTTGTTATGTTAGTTGCTTTTATTGTTTGTTTTGTTGGGGTGATGGGAGGAATTTTTTTAACTCTTCTTTATTTTGGTATATTTATTTATGTTTGTTTTGATCCATTTATTTTGATTATAAGATTAAATTACCTTAGGGATAACAGCGTTATCTCCCTTGAGAGTTCTTATTGGCGGGGGGGTTTGCGACCTCGATGTTGGATTAAGGTTAATTTTTGGTGTAGAAGCTGAATTTGATTAGGTCTGTTCGACCTTTAAAATCTTACATGATCTGAGTTCAAACCGGCGTGAGCCAGGTTGGTTTCTATCTATAATGAGTTTTATATCTTAGTACGAGAGGACCGGGTATTTGGAATAATTTTATTTTTATTGTGTTTTATTAATAGTGGTTGCTATTTTGGCAGATAAGTGCGTTAGATTTAGAATCTATTAATGTGAATTTTTATTTACAGGTAGTAAATGTTGGGTTTGTTTTTTCTTGTTGTTGTTTTTTTGTTGTTAATAATTTTTGTTATGGTGGGTGTGGCTTTTCTTACTTTGTTGGAGCGCAGGGTTTTAGGTTATATTCATATTCGTAAGGGTCCTAATAAGGTTGGTTTTGTTGGTATTTTTCAGCCTTTTAGTGATGCCATTAAATTATTTTCTAGGGAGCAATATTTTCCTTTGGTTTCAAATTATTTGATTTATTATTTTTCTCCTGTATTTGGGTTTTTTCTTTCTTTGTTGGTTTGGTTGTTGGTCCCTTACTTGAGAGGTTTTTTTTCTTTTGAGTTGGGATTACTTTTTTTTCTGGCTTGTACTAGTCTGGGGGTTTATACTGTCATAATTGCTGGGTGGTCTTCTAATTCTGGTTATTCTTTGCTGGGTGGTCTTCGTGCTTTGGCTCAGACTATTTCTTATGAGGTAAGATTAGCTTTTATTCTTCTCTCTTTTGTTATTTTAGTTTGTAGTTATGATTTGGTTTATTTTTATTCTTTTCAGGTTTATTTGTGGTTAATTTTTTTTTCTCTTCCTTTGTCTTTTGTTTGGTTTATTTCTTGTTTGGCTGAGACTAATCGTACTCCTTTTGATTTTGCGGAGGGGGAGTCTGAGCTTGTTTCTGGTTTTAATGTTGAGTATGGTGGAGGGGGGTTTGCTTTGATTTTTTTGGCTGAGTATGCTAGAATTCTTTTTATGAGATTATTATTTTGTATTATTTTTTTGGGTAGTGATCTTTATTCTTTCTTTTTTTATATCAAAGTGGTTTTTATTTCTTTCTTGTTTATTTGGGTACGAGGTACTATACCTCGGTTTCGTTATGATAAGTTGATGTATTTGGCTTGGAGGAGATTTTTACCTCTTTCGTTGAATTATCTTTTGTTTTTTGTTGGTGTTAAGTGCTTTGTTTTCTCTTTGTTGTAGCGTATTAATTTAGGTATTGAAGTTAATAGAAGATTCTAACTTCTTTCATGTTGTTTTCAAGACAACAGGCTTTCTTTGGCTTTTTAACTTATTTAGTTTGTTATCTTGTCTCATAGTTTTGTTATTGTTGGGTTTATTGTGTAGTATATGAAGTATACTACTGTTAAGATTTGTCCTGTTAGGATGTATGGGTCTTCTACGGGCCGTGCTCCGATTCATGTTAGTAGGATTACTGTGTTTGTTATTGTTCAAAATAATACTTGGTTGATTGGGTAGAATTGTACTCCTCGGAATTTTGATTTATTTGTTGGTATGATGAATAAGATTGCAATTGATATTGCTAGTGCAATTACTCCTCCTAATTTGTTTGGGATTGATCGTAGGATTGCGTATGCGAATAGGAAGTATCATTCTGGTTGAATATGTACGGGTGTTACCAGTGGATTTGCTGGGATGAAGTTGTCTGGGTCTCTTAATATGTATGGCTCTTTTAGGGTTAGGATTGCGAATACTATGATGGTGATTGTGAATCCTAGTACGTCTTTTGTCGTGAAGTAAGGGTGAAATGGGATTTTGTCTGTATTTTTGTTTAGTCCTAGGGGGTTATTTGATCCTGTTTGGTGTAGGAATAGTAGGTGGATTATTACTATTGCTATGATTGCGAATGGTATTAGGAAATGTAGTGCGAAGAATCGTGTTAGAGTTGCGCTGTCTACTGCGAATCCTCCTCATACTCATTGTACAATTTCTTTTCCTATGTATGGGATGGCTGATAATAGGTTGGTAATTACGGTTGCTCCTCAGAATGATATTTGTCCTCATGGTAGTACATATCCTAGGAATGCTGTGGCTATTGTTAGGAATAGAATTAGCACTCCTACTGATCACGTGTGTAGGAAGTTGTATGATCCGTAGTATAAATTTCGTCCGGTGTGTAGGTAGATGCAAACAAAAAATAATGATGCTCCATTTGCATGGAGGGTGCGTAGTAGTCATCCATTATTTACGTCTCGGCAGATGTGTCTTACTCTGTTGAATGCTATTTCGATGTCTGTACAGTAGTGTATTGTTAGAAATAGTCCTGTAGCGATTTGTATAACAAGGCAGATTCCAAGTAGTGATCCGAAGTTTCATCATCCTGTAATTGTTGATGGTGTTGGCAGGTCTACTAGTGCGTTGTTTGCAATTTTGAATACTGGTTGTTTGTTTCGTATGGGTTTATTCATTAGCTTGAGTGTCGTAGTGGTCCCTTTGATACGTTAATGATGTTTACTACAATGATTAGTGTTATTAGTATGTATAGTACTAGTAGAGTTGTTATTATTCCTATTATTTGATTGTATATGACGGTGGTTGTTGTTGTAATTTCGTTTTCTATTATTGTTTCGTGTTCATTTATTTCTTTGTTGTTGATTTTTGATGGTATTGTGTATATGAGAATGGGTAGTGTTATTAGTGTTAATGTGATTATTTTATTTGATGGTGAGAATATTTCGTTGGATGCAAGTCTTGTTATGTATATGAATAGTACTAGTATTCCTCCTACTATAATTATGAATAGGATGTATGAGAATCAGAATCTTTTGTATATTATTCCTCTAATTAGGCATATTATTGTTGTTTGAATTAGTAATATTATTCCTATGGCTAGTGGGTGTTTTATTTGTGTGAATGTAATTCTTGTTATTATTCTTATTGATATAAGTGTTTTTATTATTATGTCAGGGGGTATTTTATTTAAAATGTTAATTTTGGGGATTAATGAAATGGTTTATTTCCTTTCCTCTGAAGTTTTAAAAGGTTATTTCTTATTTTTGGTTTACAAGACCAATATTTTTTTTAAATTATTAAAACTCTTTAATGTCAATGTGGTTGTATTTTTTTATTATTTATCTTTGTGGTGTTTGGGTGTTTTGTTCTAGTCGTAAGCATTTATTGGTTACTTTGTTGAGATTAGAGTTTATTGTTTTGGTTTTGTATTTCTCTGTTTATTATTATTTATGTAGTTTTAGTTTTAGTTTGTTTTTTGTTGTTTATTTTTTAGTTTTCTCTGTTTGTGAGGGTTCGTTGGGTTTATCTATTTTGGTTTCTATGGTTCGTAGTCATGGTAATGATTATTTTCGGTCTTATAGTGTTCTTCAATGTTAAGGTTTCTTTGTTTTTTGTTTTTTTTAATCCCTTTATGTTTTTCTAATCTTTGATGGCTAGTTTGTTCTTTTTTGTTCTTTATCTTTTTTCTAATGTTTTTTTCTTTTCCTTATTTTTTTTGTTGGGGTAGTTTGGGTTATTTTTTTGGTTGCGATTTAGTTTCTTATGGTTTAATTCTTCTTAGTTTATGGATTTGTGTTCTTATGATTTTGGCTAGAGAGTCTGTGTTTCGTTCTTTTTATTTTCCTGGGTTTTTCTTGTTTGTGGTTGTTTTTCTTGCTGTTATGTTGTATTGTACTTTTAGAAGAGTTAGTTTACTTTCTTTTTATGTTTTTTTTGAGAGTAGATTGATTCCTACTTTGTTTTTAATTTTGGGTTGGGGGTATCAACCCGAGCGTGTTCAGGCTGGTATTTATTTGTTGTTTTATACTTTGTTGGCTTCCCTTCCTTTGTTGGTTGGTATTTTGTTTGTTTATAATAATTTATGTTCTTTGTGTTTTTTTTTATTGTTTGGTAGTGGTTTATTTTCTGGTGGTTTGTTTTATGTTTGTATAATTTTTGCCTTTTTGGTTAGGATGCCTATGTTTATGGTTCATTTATGACTTCCTAGGGCTCACGTTGAGGCTCCTGTTTCTGGTTCTATAATTTTGGCTGGGGTTTTATTGAGGTTGGGTGGTTATGGTCTAATTCGTGTATTTCCTTTATTGTTTAAGTTTGGGTTTGTTTTTAGATTTGTTTGAATCTCTTTGAGTTTAGTTGGTGGCGTTTTTGTTAGTTTGTTTTGTATGCGTCAGACTGATTTGAAGTCATTGATTGCTTATTCTTCTGTAGCTCATATGGGTATAGTCATTGGTGGTGTTATGACGTTGAGATATTGGGGTGTGTGTAGATCTTATGTTTTGATGATTGCTCATGGTTTGTGTTCTTCTGGTCTTTTTTGTTTGTCTAATATTTCTTATGAGCGTTTTGGTAGACGGAGCCTTTTGGTTAATAGGGGTTTGGTGAATTTAATACCTAGAATGGCTATGTGGTGATTTTTGTTGAGTTCTTGTAATATGGCTGCTCCTCCTTCTCTTAATCTTCTTGGTGAGATTGGTTTGTTAAGTGGTTTAGTTTCTTGGTCTTGGTTTCTTATGGCTGTTTTGGTTTTTTTGTCTTTTTTTAGTGCTGCTTATACATTGTATATGTATTCTTATAGTCAGCATGGTTCTATTTATTCTGGTCTTTATACTTGTTCTTTGGGTTATGTTCGTGAATTTTCTTTGTTGTTTTTACACTGGTTTCCGTTGAATATTATTATTTTAAAGGTGGATGTCGCTGTTTTTTGTGTTTAGGTTTAATTAGTTGGTTTGTCTTTTATTAATCTAAATAGTTTAAGGGTAAAATGTTGGTTTGTGGTGCCAGTGATATAGGTTTTATTTTAGATTTATGTCTATTTGTTTTGTTAGATTTGTTTTTTTGTTCTTGTTTGGCTGGTTTTGTTGTTTTTTTGGTGTATATTTTATTATAAATGATTTGATTTATTTTGTTGATTGGGTAATTGTTTCATTGAATGGTAGATCGGTTGTTATGACTTTTTTATTTGATTGGATGTCTTTGTTGTTTATGGGTTTTGTTTTCATTATTTCTTCTTTGGTTATTCTTTATAGTGACGATTATATGTTTGGTGATTTAAATATTTTTCGTTTTATTTTGTTGGTTTTGATGTTTGTTGTCTCTATAATGTTTCTTATTGTTAGTCCAAATATGATTAGTATTTTGTTGGGTTGAGATGGTTTGGGGTTAGTTTCTTACCTGTTAGTTATTTATTATCAAAATGTGAGGTCTTATAGTGCTGGTATGTTGACTGTTTTATCTAATCGTATTGGTGATGTTGCTTTGTTGATGGTTATTGCTTGGATAATTAATTTTGGTAGTTGGAGTTTTGTATATTATTTGGATTTTTTGTCAGGTTCTGTTGAGATGGGTTTGATTTCTGTTCTTGTTGTTTTGGCAGCTATGACTAGGAGTGCTCAGATTCCTTTTTCTTCTTGATTGCCAGCTGCTATGGCTGCTCCTACTCCTGTTTCTGCTTTAGTTCATTCTTCTACTTTGGTTACTGCTGGGGTTTACTTATTGATTCGTTTTAGTCCTTCTTTTGATTTGTGGTTGAATATTTTTTTATTATTGATTTCTGGGTTGACTATGTTTATGGCTGGTCTTGGTGCTAATTTTGAGTATGATTTGAGGAGGATTATTGCTTTGTCTACTTTGAGACAGTTGGGTCTTATGATTATGACTATTTCTGTTGGTCTTTCTGGCTTGGCTTTTTTTCACTTGTTAACTCATGCTTTATTTAGGGCTCTTCTTTTTATATGTGCTGGTGGTGTTATTCATTCTATAGGTGATTCTCAGGATATTCGTTTTATGGGTGGTTTATCTATTTGTATGCCTTTTACTTCTTCTTGTTTAATGGTTTCTAATTTTGCTCTTTGTGGTATGCCTTTTTTGTCTGGTTTTTATTCTAGGGATTTTATTTTGGAGATATTCTCTATGAGATATGTTAATATGTTTGGTTTTTTTTTGTTGTTTTTGTCTACTGGTCTTACTGTTTGTTATTCTTTTCGTTTATTTTATTTTGTTATGTGTGGTGATTTTAATTTTGTCTCTTCCTGTTCAATGGCTGAGACGGGTTATAACATAGTGGTTGGTATGGTTGGTTTATTGATTATGTCTGTTTTTGGTGGTAGTTCTCTTATGTGATTGATTTGTCCTACTCCTTCTATCATTTGTTTACCTTATTATTTGAGGTTTCTTACTTTGTTAGTTATTGTTTTGGGTGGTTGAGTTGGTTATGAGTTGGCAGGTTTTGTTTTCGGTGATGGGTTATTTTCTATGTTTTGGTATGGTTCTTCTTCTTTTTCTGGCTCTATGTGGTATATACCGTTTTTATCTACTTATAGTGTTTCTTTTTGGCCTTTGGATGTGGGCTACAAGACGACAAGGGTTTTTGATTCTGGTTGGATAGAGTATTTTGGTGGTCAGGGTGTTCATTGGATTCTTTTTAATTTTAGTAGGGTTAACCAGTGGTTTCAGTATAATGGCTTAAGGGTATTTTTGGGGTTTTTTGTTATGTGAGTGTTCATTTTGTTGTTTATTTTTGTTTATTACTTGAATAGCTTATTTTATTTAGAGCGCGACATTGAAGATGTCGATGAGGTATTTGTTGCCTTTGAGTAGTTTAATTTATTTATAAAAGGTTTTCTTTGTCTTTACAGTGAAAGTGTAATGTTTGTTCTAAACTATATAAATTGTTTTAGAAGTGTAAACGGATTTTAACCGCTATAGTGATAAGTTAGCAGCATTCACTTTTCTGTTCACTTCTTTAACAGGAATTATTAATTCATTTTTATTATTAACAATAATATACCTCTTTTTGGTTTCAGTTAAACAAAGTGTGGATAAATTTTTATCTAAGATCAGGTCGAAACTGATTGCAATTTTGCTTCTCACTTTGGGTTGAGGCTAACTATCTTGTAGTACTTTCTGAATGCAACTCAAATGTTATTATTAACTATAGTCCCTTAATTTCTTCATTCTAGTGATCCTTGGTTTCATTCGTGGTATAGTCCAATAATTAGGATTATTAGGAATGCGAGGCTGATGATTATTCATGATTTTATGTTTGAGGTAGATATGGTGACTGGTATAGGTAGTAGCAGGGCAATTTCTACATCAAAGATTATAAAGATTACTGCGATTAGGAAAAATCGTGATGAGAATGGTAGTCGTGCAGAGTTTTTGGGGTCGAATCCACATTCGAAGGGTGATCTTTTTTCTCGGTCTTCGTTATTTTTTTTTGAGATTAGTGTTGTTAATATTATGATGACTATTGATAGTAGTATTGTTATTACTGCTGTTGTTGTAATTATTATTATTATTTATCTTGTTTTCACAAATTTCTTGATTGGAAGTCAAGTATACTTTTCTTGTATTAGATAAATATTATCTACCTCATCAGTAAATTGAGATGTATAGGAATAGTCATACTACGTCTACGAAGTGTCAGTATCATGCTGCTGCTTCGAATCCGAAGTGGTGGTTTGATGAGAAGTGTAGTGTTGTTTGTCGTATTAAACATGTAATTAGGAATGTTGTTCCAATAATTACATGTAGTCCGTGGAATCCTGTGGCTATAAAAAATGTTGATCCGTATGCTGAGTCTGCAATTGTGAATGGTGCTTCGATGTATTCGTAGGCTTGTAGTGCGGTGAAGTAGACTCCTAGTAGTACTGTGAAGAATAGTCCTTGGGTTGCTTGGGTGGCGTTGTTTTCTAGTAGGCTATGGTGTGCTCATGTTACAGTTACTCCTGAAGCAAGTAGGATGGCGGTATTTAGAAGGGGTACTTGTAGGGGGTTGAATGGTTGGATTCCTGTTGGTGGTCATGTTGATCCTAATTCAATTGTGGGTGATAGTCTTCTATGGAAGAAGGCTCAGAAGAATGATGCGAAGAATAGAATTTCTGATACGATGAATAAAATTATACCTCATCGTAGTCCTTTTGTAACTATTTTTGTGTGTAGTCCTTGGTATGTTCCTTCTCGTGTTACGTCTCGTCATCATTGAATTATAGTTAGTATGGTGATGATGGTTCCAATTCCTAGTAGGCTGTTGTCGTATTGATGAAATCATTTGATTAATCCTATTAATGTTACTATTGCTCCGATGGCTCCTGTGAGTGGTCATGGTCTTTTGTTTACTATGTGGAATGGGTGATTTTCGTGTGTTGACATTAGTTTACTTCTCTAGAGTATAGTGTTCTTAGGATTGCGAATACATAAGATTGGATGATTGCTACTGCTGCTTCTAGGATTAGAAGGAGGATTTGTGCTGTGATTAGTACCGTTAATATTGTGTGGCTTATTGATGGTCCGTTGTTGCCTAGTAGGGTTAATAATAGGTGTCCTGCAATTATGTTTGCGGTTAGTCGCACTGCTAGTGTTCCTGGCCGAATTAGGTTTCTGATTGTTTCGATGACAACTATAAATGGTATTAATATGGTTGGTGTTCCTTGGGGAACCAAGTGTTCGAATATGTGGTTTGTGTTTTTAATTCATCCGAATAATATAAATCTTACTCATAATGGTAAGGCTAGTGTAAGTGTTATTGTTAGGTGTCTTGTTCTGGTGAAGATGTATGGAAATAACCCTAAGAAGTTATTTATTAGGATTATAAGGAATAGGGATGTCAAGATGAATGAATTTCCTTTGTTTCTGTTTCCCTTTCTTAGGATTGTTTTTATTTCTTGGTGTAGTTTCTTTATTAATATTCTTAATATTATATTGTTTCGTGATGGGATTAGTCAAATTCTTGTTGGGATTAATATTAATCCAATGATTGTTCTTGTTCAATTTAGTGGTAGGTTACTGATTTCTGTTGTTGGGTCGAAGATTGAGAATAGATTACTTATCATTTTCAATTTATTTTATTTGAGGTGATGTTTGTTTTATTTCTTTCTTGTTTATTTGGTGTTGATTGGTTGAAGTAGTTTATGATGTTGAATATTAGAAATGTGATTAGAAATGTTGTGTATAATATTATTCATTCTATGGGTATTATTTGAGGTATAGAAGGATACCATTGTTGGTTATTTCAGTTTGACATTCTGATGTTATAATTTAACTAATCCTTCCATCAGAGATACTTGCTATGGTATCATTAGCTGGTTTAAGAGACCATTACTTGCTTTCAGTCATCTGATGAGTCACTTATTTTTGATGCTCAGTTAATAAATTGGTTTGTTGTTACTCTTTCAATTGTGATTGGTATGAATCTGTGGTTTGCTCCACAGATTTCTGAGCATTGTCCGTATAAGATGCCAGGTCGGTTAATTGAGAATCTCACTTGGTTTAGGCGCCCTGGTGTGGCATCTGTTTTTACTCCTAAACTTGGTACCGTTCATGAGTGCAGTACGTCTGCCGCTGTTACAATTATTCGGATTGGTGAATTTATTGGTAGTACGACTCGGTTGTCTGTGTCTAATAGGCGGAATGTATTTGGTTGTTCTTCTTGGGTTATGTATGAGTCGAATTCTATTTTTGTGAAATCTGAGTATTCGTAACTTCAGTATCATTGGTGTCCTACTGCTTTTAGTGTTAATGCTGGATTATGTACTTCGTCTATTAGGTAAAGTAATCGTAGTGATGGTATTGCAATGAAAACTAGGATGATTGCTGGTGCAATGGTTCAAATGGTTTCAATTATTTGTCCTTCTAGGATGAATCGTCTTGTTTGTTTATTTTTGATAATACTAATTATTGTGTATATCACTGTTGTGATAATTATTAATATGATTATTAGTGCATGGTCGTGGAAGAAGATTAGTTGTTCTATAATTGGTGATGCTCTGTCTTGTAATCTTAAGTTTGATCATGTTGTCATTTTCTAATGAAAGTTTAATATAACTTTATTTGTGGAGCTTAAATCCAATGCACTTATCTGCCACGTTAGATGTGTTAATTAGTTATTGAAATAGTTGGTAGTTCTGAATATCTGTGTTCTGCTGGTGGTAAGTTTTGTAATCATTCCACTGAGTTTCTAGTGTGGGTTGGGAATAGAATTTGTCGGTTTGATGCAATTCTTTCTCATATAATGAATAGGAATATTATCACTCTTACGAATGAGATTGTTGATCCTATTGACGAGATGATATTTCATGTAGTATAAGCGTCTGGGTAATCTGAGTATCGTCGTGGTATTCCTGCTAGGCCGAGGAAGTGTTGTGGGAAGAATGTTAGATTTACTCCTGTAAATATTACAGCAAATTGGGCTTTGAGTCATTTTGGGTTTATGGTTAGTCCTGTAAATAGTGGAAATCATTGGACAAATCCTCCTATGATTGCAAATACTGCTCCTATTGATAATACATAGTGGAAGTGTGCTACTACGTAGTAGGTGTCATGTAGTACAATATCAATTGATGAGTTTGCTAGTACTACTCCTGTAAGTCCTCCTATTGTGAATAGGAATACAAATCCTAGGGCTCATAGGCATGCTGCTCTGTAAGTTATTCGAGTTCCGTATATTGTTGCGAGTCATCTGAAGATTTTAATTCCTGTTGGTACTGCGATAATTATTGTTGCTGATGTAAAGTAGGCTCGTGTATCAACATCTATTCCTACTGTGAATATATGGTGTGCTCATACTACGAATCCTAATAATCCAATTGCTAGTATGGCGAAGATTATTCCTAGGTTTCCGAAAGCTTCCTTTTTACCTCTTTCGTGGCAGATAATGTGAGAGATTATACCAAATCCTGGTAGGATTAGAATGTACACTTCAGGGTGTCCGAAGAATCAAAATAGGTGTTGATATAGGATCGGGTCTCCACCTCCTGCTGGGTCGAAGAAAGATGTATTTAGGTTTCGGTCGGTTAGTAATATTGTGATTGCTCCTGCTAGTACTGGTAGTGATAGGAGTAGTAGTAGTGCTGTAATAGCAACTGATCATACGAATAGGGGAATTCGTTCGGGCTTTATGTTTTTTGGTTTTATGTTGATTGTTGTTGAAATAAAGTTTACTGCTCCTAGGATTGATGAAACTCCTGCTAGGTGTAGTGAGAAGATAGCTAGATCTACTGATGCTCCGGCGTGAGCAATTCCTCTTGCAAGAGGTGGGTATACTGTTCATCCTGTTCCTGCACCACTTTCTACCGTTCTACTAGTGAGAAGAAGGGTTAGTGATGGTGGTAGTAATCAAAATCTTATGTTGTTTATTCGTGGGAATGCTATGTCTGGTGCTCCTAATATTAGTGGTACTAATCAGTTTCCGAATCCTCCAATCATAATTGGTATTACTATGAAGAAAATTATAACGAAGGCGTGTGCTGTGACAATGACATTGTAGATTTGGTCGTCTCCAATTAGGGATCCTGGTTGTCCTAATTCTGTTCGAATTAATATTCTTAGGGAAGTACCAACCATTCCTGATCAGGCCCCGAATACAAAATATAGTGTTCCAATATCCTTGTGATTAGTTGAGAAAAATCATCGAGTGAAGATTAGTGGAGTGGCTGAGATTAATAAGTAGGCGATAGGCTGTAAATCTATTTAGGGGTATTTACGTTACTTTTCCACTATTGTTTTTTGGCCTTGTATTCATTTTGTGATTATAGAATGCAATTCTATAGGGGTGATTTAAGTTTACCAAGGCCTAAAGGCAGCCCTTTATTTATAGCTTTGAAGGATATTAGTTTATTTAACTTAAGGCCTTCTTTTGATTTAAAGGATGTTGGAGATAGTAGTGCATACTATCATTCCTGTTAAAGAGATTGATGAAAGTAATATTGCTCTGGTGCTTTGTATTCTTCTGGTTTTGTAAGATCTTAGGTTTCATTTGGGCTCTGTGTTTAAGATTATGAATCTTGAATAAGAAATTTTTAGGTAATAGTATAGGGTGATTAGTGATGTTATTACTATTAGTGTTGCTATGGGAGCTATTCTGTTTATAATTATTGCTTGGATAATGATTCATTTTGGTAGGAATCCTAGGAAGGGGGGTAGCCCACCTAAAGATAGTAGGGATGTAAATATTATAAATTTTATAAGGGCAATTTCTTTATTTGTTATTATGGTTTGGTTAATGAAGGATACTCCGGACAGTTTGATGGCTGATACGACTGTTAGTGTTAGGATTGAATATACTGTGAAGTAAATTATTCATAGATTTTCTCCTATAGTTAGTGCAGTTAGCATTCATCCGGTGTGATTGATTGATGAGTAGGTTAGGATTTTTCGTATGGAGGTTTGGTTTAATCCTCCAATTGCTCCTACAATTGTTGATGCTAAAATAATTCTTAGTGTGAAGGTATTGATTTTGATTAGGTACGATATTAGTATTAGTGGGGCAGCTTTTTGTACTGTTATTAGTAGTGCGCAATTTTCCCATCTTAATCCTTCTATTACTCCTGGGAATCACCAGTGGAGTGGTGCGGCTCCACTTTTTAGCAGGAGTGGGGTACAGATGATTATTGGTGTATATGCGTTTTCATCTAGGGCAAATAAATCCTCTGTTAATGTTTTTATTACTACTATAAACAGTAGGGTGGCTGATGCTAGTACTTGTACAATGAAGTATTTTAGTGAGGCTTCTGTGTTATACATGTTCTTGACGTTGGATATTAGGGGGATAAAAGATATTAGATTAATTTCTAATCCTATTCATGCTCCGAGTCATGAATTGGAGGACACAGATACTAATACCCCTCTTACTAAGGTGGTTAATAATAGGATTTTAGTTGAGTTTCTGGGCATTAGAGAAGAGAGTTTTACTCTATTTATGGGGTATGAACCCATTAGCTTTTTTAGCTTACTTTTCTGCTTTAATTTTGTTTTTTACATCTTGGTGTATGGTGCACGTTAGCTTTTGATGCTTGGTGGTGATAGTTTAATTCTATTTGATGTAATGATGGTAGATTTTGTCTACATGTTTTATCCTATCACGATAATCCTTTAGTCAGGCTCGTCATT